GATCAAAAATCAATAAAATTAAGGCGGATAGAAAAACTTATTAGATACCATGGATTCGGATATCTAATAAGTTATACCTACTATTGGATTTGAACCAATGACTCCCGCCGTATGAAAGCAATACTCTAACCACTGAGTTAAGTAGGTAATTTCGAATCAAAAAGAAAAAGAAATGGAACCCGTCACATCGATGGATTATAAATGTAATATTATTTATAAGCAATACCGATCAAAGAGATAAAAGTTGGATCATGTAATATTCATCTTGACAAGAAATTATTGACATGATAAAATATATATCACAAGCAAAAGGGCTATAGCTCAGTTAGGTAGAGCACCTCGTTTACACGCGCGCCGATGTTTTTTCAGAGGAGTACATTATGGAATCAAAAAACTTATTGAGAAGTTGATGTCTTACTCCATGACTTTTAGGGAACAAGAGAACAATAGCCTGACAAAAGATTCGGTCCAATTTAGGTGCCCCTTTTCGATTTTTAGATTTTAGGCAACCAATAGAACCCATTATTGATTTAAGATATTGATAAGGGGAATACTCACTCTATTCAATGCTAGGCATAATGAGTATCAAGACCTCAAAAAATTCTTTTTTCGTCCTATCTTATGAACTTTAAGGTGTATGAAGTTTCATATTGGATTATTTAAGTAAGAAGGGGGCGATGGAGACTTCATTTAACTTAGGTTGATCTAAGCCAAAAGCAAACCTACGTCAGGATAACCTTCTTTGAAACACTTCGGTAGTGCTCTCAGATCGGAATCCAAATAAGAAATCAGAGCACATGGAGCCATCTTCTTATCTTCTTGTCAAGAGAATTATGGTAGACTAACTGATTATTTATATCAGTTAATGGAAGAGCCCAATGCAAAAAAATGCATGTTGGGTCTTTGAAACAGTTCGAATCATTTTGAGAATAATCAGTTTGATCTGTTTTACCGAGAAGGTCTACGGTTCGAGTCCGTATAGCCCTAAAAAAAAAATGAAATAAAATTCAAATACAAAAAAAAAATTGTATAGTTTTTATTTCTTCATTATTGTATTGTTTGTTGTTTGTAACTAGCCGCTTGCAATTGCTTGGTTTATCGAAAAACGAAAAAAAAAAGTGCACTTCAATAGACCCAATCGCTATTTTTATTTTTTTTTTATCTTGTCTTGGCTAAACAAACCCAATTTTCTTCATTACTCTTCCTAAGTCAATTACATATGAATTTTTCCCCTTTCCTATCCGCAATCAAAAAGAGTTAGTGATACTTCTTTTCTTTGTCTTTGGGATACCTGCCGAAGCCTAATGAATTTTTGGAGTCAAAATCATGACACGAACTCATTTAAAAACAAATTCCAACCTAACTCAACAAAAATCAAATCTACTAGTAAGTTACACGGATTTAAAAATGACTTACTCTATTTATGGACAAGCTGGAGTTTGAAAAATGAGGATCTTTATTAACTTTCATTATTAACATTGTAAAACGGGCTCTTCTTTTTTCTTTTATTGCTATACCAGGTAAGGTATAGCAATAAAAGAAAAAAATAAAGGAGTCTTTTCTTGCCCTAACATTCAATTACTAAATTAAATTAATTTAATTAATATATTTATATAATATATTTATATTAATTTCTAAATGAATATAGAAGTATAATCTAAATTAATATAGAATAGAATTCTATAGAATAGAAGTCTAATAGAATAGAACTATAATTTAGTTAATAGTTAATATAAGATCCTATTCTATTAATGTTTAATATTATTTATTATATTATATTTAATATTAAAATATTATATTTAATATTAAATTTAGAATAATATATATATTCCATATTATATAGGTAGAGGTACTCTATTACATATAGAATATAGGTATAGTATTTTCTATTTTTATATAGATTAGTATTTTATTAAAAATTCTATAATTCTATTTTAAATTCTTTTTTTTTTTTTATAAATTTTTATAGAGAATCCGAAGTGAGATGAAAAATAGAGAAAAAAGTTTTATTTGTACTTATTTGTATAAGGTATAAGAGAAATAGCAATATATATTTATAATTGATATCGAAATAAAATTGAAGTAAATGGAACAATTCGAGTCGATAAATCTTGAAATGAGACATGTACCAAAGCAAACAAAACTAAGCAGTTCAATCAAAATAAATTGTTATTTTGACTAAACAGTTATGAATGAGTTGACAATTAATTTCAATTCGACTCGAATAATCTAGTATATTTTCTACATTCATAGGAGTGCACCCATGTTTCTGCTTTACGAATATGATATTTTCTGGGCATTTCTAATAATATCAAGTGTTATTCCTATTTTGGCATTTCTAATTTCGGGCCTTTTATCCCCAATTAGAAAAGGACCAGAGAAACTTTCTAGTTATGAATCCGGTATCGAACCAATGGGCGATGCTTGGTTACAATTTAGAATCCGTTATTATATGTTTGCTCTAGTTTTTGTTGTTTTTGATGTTGAAACGGTTTTTCTT